CGAATTATTTTGGATTCCAAAGTGAAAGAAATCATTTTATCTACTAATAGTGGACAAATTGGCGTATTACCAAATCACGCCCCCATTGCCACAGCTGTAGATATAGGTCTTTTGAGAATACGCCTCAACGACCAATGGTTAACGGTGGCTTTGATGGGCGGTTTTGCTAGAATAAGTAATAATGAGATCACCATTTTAGGAAATGATGCGGAGATGAGTACTGACATTGATCCGCAAGAAGCTCAACAAGCTCTTGAAATAGCTGAAGCTAACTTGAGTAGAGCTCAGGGCAAGAGACAAGCAATTGAGGCAAATCTAGCTCTCAGACGAGCTAGGACACGAGTAGAGGCTGTCAGTGTTATTTCCTACTAGTAAACAAACAAATACATAAAATAAAAATAAAAAAAGAAGTTCGTTAGAAGTTCTTTATTATACTATACATCACATTTGGCTTCCACCAGTTGAACACAATCAAGTCTAACCTGATTATACAACGAAAAAAAGAAGATGGATAGAAAAACTTATTAGATACCATTGACTCCGGTATCTAATAAGTTCTACCTTACCTACTATTGGATTTGAACCAATGACTCCCGCCGTATGAAAGCAATACTCTAACCACTGAGTTAAGTAGGTTATTTATTATCACAAAAAAAGGACCCCTCGCTTCGGGGATTATAGGTGGAATATCATTTCTAAGCAATACCAATCCATTAAAACGGATCAGAGAGCTATCGTGTAGTATCATGGAATACCCATCTTGACAAGAGATTATCCATATGTTAAGATATCTATGACAAGGGCTATAGCTCAGTTAGGTAGAGCACCTCGTTTACACGTGCGCCAATGCTTTTCAAGGGAGCCCGTTATGCAATGAACATAATTTCTCTTATTGAGAAAGAAAAATCGATGTCTTACTCCATAGATTCGAGGGAACAAGAGAACAATAGCCTGACAAATATTTGGTTCGGTCCGATTCGGGTTCGAATTCAGGTGCCCAATCAAATGGAACCCGCCATTAATTTGATAATTGATAAGGTAAATACCCAGTCCATTCAATGCTAGGCATAATGAGTATAAGGTCCTCAAAAGAAACTCTTTTCGTCCTATGAACTTTAAGGTGTATGAAGTTTCATATTTGACTCTTGCAGCGGAGCGATAGAAATTCCATTTCACTTAGGTTGATCTAGGCCGGAAGCAGACCTAAGTCAAGGTAACCCTTCTTTGAAACACTTTGGTATTGCTCCTGTATCAAAATACAAATAATGAATCAGAGCACATGGAACCATCTCATTATCCTCTTATTTTCCTGTAAAGATAAAATATGGTGGACTAACTGATATTTACATCAGTTGATGAAAGAGCCCAATGCAAAAAAATGCATGTTGGGTCTTTGAAACAGTTCGAATCATTTCGATAATAATCAGTTTGATCTGTTTTACCGAGAAGGTCTACGGTTCGAGTCCGTATAGCCCTAATACATTCTATTTTTGTTTTGTGTAGACATTCTCTATTTTAGTTTAATCTAGTTTTCATTTCCTCTATATTAGATTATAAGTATTTTATGTAAGTATTTTATGTGGATCATTTATGATTCCGTTGATTCTACCACTTTGTGGTATCTTTCATTATGTAGTGTAGGTTTGCTCTAAAACAAACCTTTTTTGTAGCGAAACCTAAATCATTCGTTGGTTTGACTTTACTAAGTGTTATTAAGGAAAATAAAAATTTTCATCTAGGACAAGGAAAAGAAATAAAATGGAATTGTTCGGTGCATTAGATTAGATTATGTTTACTATCGAATCAATAGAAGAAATGAGGATCCTCCACATTTTAATGAAAAGAATACTTTGAGTGGAATATGCTAGAAATCTTTATCCATTTTACCCATATGACTACTGAAATTGCATTTTTTTTTTTTTAATGAAAAAAAAATGTAAGCGGGGTTCCGTTGTATGAATCTTTAAACAAGACATGCCTTATAGCAAACAAATTCTAAACTATGTGGTTTCATTTGATCAAAAGAAATTCTCGTTTCGCCTAAGAAGTTCCGGATGAATTGAAAATTCCAATCGAATAATTCAGCCTATTCCACCTTAATAGGAGTACATTTATGTTTCTGCTTCACGAATATGATATTTTCTGGGCATTTCTAATAATATCAGGCGTTATTCCTATCTTGGCATTTGTAATTTCCGGAGTTTTAGCTCCGATTAGTGAAGGACCAGAGAAGCTCTCTAGTTATGAATCGGGTATAGAACCCATGGGGGATGCTTGGCTACAATTCCGAATCCGCTATTACATGTTTGCTCTAGTTTTTGTTGTTTTTGATGTTGAAACGGTCTTTCTTTATCCATGGGCAATGAGTTTCGATGTATTAGGTGTATCTGTCTTTATGGAAGCTTTAATTTTTGTGCTTATCCCAATTGTTGGTTCAGTTTATGCATGGCGAAAAGGAGCATTGGAATGGTCTTAGCTGAATACTCAGACAATCAAAAAA